AATAAAGTGCCTGATTAAAGGGTTATTTTGATAGAATAAATAAAGTAGTTATTCTACCTTTATTATTATAATTTATAGAATTAAACTATATCTAAAAATATCAAAAATTTTTGTGCTTCTTACACTAAATTATATATATAAAAAAATAAGCTAATTAAAGCTTTTGGATTCATACTTCAAATATAAAGGTATTAATCCTTTTTTTTTTAATTTATTTAAATTTAAATTCAACTAAATTGTTTTTTATAATTATATTATTTTTTAGTTCTTTTATTTCTATTTCATCTAATTCATGATTAGGTTGTTGAATTGGGTTAGAAATTAATTTATTAACATTTATCCCCCTAATTAGAAATAATAATAATTTACTATACACTGAAGCATCTTTAAAATATTTTTTAATTCAAGCATTAACTTCCTCAAATTTATTATTCTTAATTTTACTATTTAGATTTTTTTTTAATTTTTTTGATATTCAAAATAATTTAATTAAAATTTTAATAAATTCTTCATTACTAATAAAAATAGGTGCTGCCCCTTTTCATTTTTGATTTACTCAAATTTTAGAAGGGATAACTTGATTTAATTCTTTTATTTTAATAACTTGACAAAAAATTACACCTTTAATTTTACTATCTTATTGTTATAATTATTATTTTATAATTTTCACAATTATTTTATCTAGACTATTTGGAGCTATTGGTGGATTAAATCAAACCTCATTACGAAAATTAATAGCATATTCCTCAATTAATCATTTAAGTTGAATAATTATAGCAATAATTATTAGTGAAAATTTATTTATTTTTTATTTAATGATTTATTTTTTTTTAAATTTTATCATGTGTATAATATTCTATTTAACTAATTTATTTTTTTTTAACCAATTATTTTACTTAAATTACTATTCAATAATTAAATTTTTCATTTTTTTAAATTTACTATCTTTAGGGGGTCTTCCCCCTTTCTTAGGATTTCTACCTAAATGATTAATTATTAATTACTTAATCAATTATAATATATTTATATTATCTTTTATTTTAATTATATCAACATTAATTACATTATATTATTATATTCGAATTTCATATTCAACTTTTTTAATAAATTATTTAAAATTAAAATGATTTAAAATTAATTTTAATAATAAAATTAATTTATTAATAATTCTAATTTTATTATCATTAATTAGATTAATTTTAAGAACAATTTTATTTTATTTAAATTAAAACTTTAAGTTAATTCAAACTAATAATCTTCAAAATTATAAATAAAATAAATTTTTAAGTTTTAATAATTACTAATTATTCCTTTAAATTTGCAATTTAATATCATTACATGAATATAAAACTTTTAATTAATAAAAAAGAATAATTTCTTATAAATAAATTTACAATTTATCGCTTAATATTCAGCCATTTTATTAGCGAAAATGATTATATTCTACAAATCATAAAGACATTGGAACTTTATATTTTATTTTTGGTATTTGATCAGGAATAGTAGGAACATCTCTAAGAATAATAATTCGAACAGAATTAGGAAATCCCGGATCTTTAATTGGAAATGATCAAATTTATAATGTAATTGTTACAGCTCACGCTTTTATTATAATTTTTTTTATAGTAATACCAATTATGATTGGTGGTTTTGGAAACTGATTAATTCCTTTAATATTAGGGGCCCCCGATATAGCATTCCCACGACTTAATAATATAAGATTTTGATTGTTACCCCCATCATTAATATTATTAATTTCTAGGAGAATTGTAGAAAACGGGGCAGGAACAGGTTGAACTGTATATCCCCCATTATCATCAAATATTGCACACTCGGGGGCATCAGTAGATTTAGCTATTTTTTCTTTACATCTTGCAGGAATTTCATCAATTTTAGGGGCAATTAATTTTATCACTACTGTAATTAATATACGATCAAAAAGAATATCTTTTGACCGCATACCATTATTTGTGTGGAGAGTTGTAATTACTGCATTATTACTTTTACTATCATTACCCGTATTGGCAGGAGCTATTACTATATTATTAACAGATCGAAACTTAAATACTTCATTTTTCGACCCTGCAGGAGGGGGTGACCCTGTCTTATACCAACACTTATTTTGATTTTTCGGTCATCCTGAAGTTTATATTTTAATTCTACCAGGATTTGGTATAATTTCCCATATTATTAGTCAAGAAAGAGGTAAAAAGGAAACTTTTGGTTCATTAGGTATAATCTATGCTATATTAGCAATTGGTTTATTAGGATTTATTGTTTGAGCTCATCATATATTTACTATTGGTATAGATGTTGATACCCGGGCCTATTTCACATCTGCTACCATAATTATTGCTGTACCAACAGGTATTAAAATTTTTAGATGATTAGCTACTTTACATGGAACTCAAATTAATTATAGTCCTACAATATTATGAAGATTAGGCTTTGTATTTTTATTTACAATTGGGGGTTTAACAGGAGTTATTTTAGCTAATTCCTCTATTGATATTACCTTACATGATACTTATTATGTAGTAGCACATTTCCATTATGTTTTATCTATAGGAGCAGTATTTGCCATTATAGCAGGATTTATTAATTGATACCCTTTATTTACAGGATTAAGATTAAATCCTATATTATTAAAAATTCAATTTTTCATCATATTCATAGGGGTTAATTTGACATTTTTCCCACAACATTTTTTAGGTTTATCGGGTATACCTCGACGATATTCAGATTATCCTGATACTTATTTATCTTGAAACATTATTTCATCATTAGGATCAAATATTTCCATAATTGGTATAATAATAATATTATTAATTATTTGAGAATCAATAATTAATAAACGAATAAATTTATTTACATTACAAATATCTTCATCTATTGAATGATTACAAAACCTCCCACCTGCAGAACATTCATATAATGAAATACCTATTTTAACAAATTTCTAATATGGCAGAAAATTATGCAATGGATTTAAGCCCCATTAATAAAGAATTAATTCTTTTTTTAGAATATGGCTACTTGATCTAATTTAAATTTACAAAATAGTTCTTCTCCATTAATAGAACAAATTATTTTTTTTCATGACCACACATTACTAATTTTAATTATAATTACTATATTAGTAGGATATATTATATTAAGATTATTTATTAATAAATATGTTAATCGATTTTTATTAGAACAACAAATAATTGAATTAATTTGAACAATTCTACCAGCAATTACTTTAATTTTTATTGCACTTCCTTCTTTACGATTATTATATTTATTAGATGAAATTAATAATCCTTTAATTACATTAAAAACTATCGGACATCAATGATATTGAAGATATGAATACTCTGATTTTAATAAAATTGAATTTAATTCATATATAATCCCAATAAATGAATTAAAATTGAATGAATTTCGACTATTAGATGTAGATAATCGAATTATTTTACCAATAAATACCCAAATTCGAATTTTAATTACAGCAACAGACGTAATTCATTCTTGAACAATCCCATCTTTAGGGGTAAAAATTGATGCTACTCCTGGCCGATTAAATCAATCAAATTTTTTTTTAAATCGTCCTGGACTATTCTATGGACAATGTTCAGAAATTTGTGGGGCAAATCATAGATTTATACCTATTGTTATTGAAAGAATTTCAATAAATAAATTTATTAATTGAATTAAAAATTATAATTCATTAGATGACTGAAAGTAAGTACTGGTCTCTTAAACCATTTTATAGTAATATAACAATTACTTCTAATGAAAGAATTAGTTAAAATATAACATAAATATGTCAAATTTAAATTATTAATAAATAATATTCTTTTATACCACAAATATACCCTTTAAATTGAATTATATTATTTATTTTTTTTATTTTTATTTTTATTTTATTTAATATTTTAAATTATTATATTTATATAAATAAATTAAATAAATTAAATAAAAATTTATTATTTAAAGATACTAATTTAACCTGAAAATGATAACAAATTTATTTTCAGTATTCGACCCATCAACTAATATTTTTAATTTATCACTTAACTGAATTAGAACTTTTATTGGAATTATTATAATTCCTTATTCTTTTTGAATATTACCAAATCGATTTTATATTATTTGATATTCAATCCTTAATAAATTACATTTAGAATTTAAAATTTTATTAGGTAAAAATTCTTTTAATGGAACAACATTTATTTTTATTTCATTATTTACATTTATTTTATTTAATAATTTTTTAGGGTTATTTCCTTATATTTTTACTAGAACTAGTCATTTAATTTTAACTTTATCTTTATCTTTGCCAATTTGACTAACATTTATGCTTTATGGGTGAATTAATAATACTCAACATATATTTTCACATTTAATTCCACAAGGAACACCAAATATTTTAATACCATTTATAGTTTTAATTGAAACAATTAGAAATATTATTCGTCCTGGTACCTTAGCTGTACGTTTAACAGCTAATATAATTGCAGGTCATTTACTAATAACTCTTTTAGGTAATACTGGATCAAATATACCAAACTACTTAATTTTTTTATTAATTTTTATTCAAATTTTACTATTAATTTTAGAATCAGCTGTAGCTGTAATTCAATCTTATGTAATTACAATTTTAAGAACATTATATTCTAGAGAAGTAAATTAATGATAAATCATCAAAATCACCCATACCATTTAGTAGATTTTAGTCCATGACCTTTAACAGGAGCTATTGGGGTATTAATTATAATACTAGGATTAATTAAATGATTCCATCAATTTAATATAAATATATTATTATTAGGTTATTTTATCATTATCTTAACAATATATCAATGATGACGAGATATATGTCGAGAGGGGACTTTTCAAGGAAAACATACAATTCTTGTATCAAAAGGATTACAATGGGGAATAATTTTATTTATTATTTCAGAAGTATTTTTTTTTTTATCTTTTTTTTGAGCTTTTTTTCATAGAAGTTTATCCCCCAATATTGAAATTGGTATAATATGACCTCCTTTATCTATTATTTCATTTAACCCTTTTCAAATCCCTTTACTAAATACTATTATCTTATTAACTTCAGGAATTACTGTTACATGGGCCCACCATGCCCTTATAGAAAATAATTTTACTCAGTCAACTCAAGGATTATTTTTTACAGTTATTTTAGGTATTTATTTTACAATTCTACAAATATATGAATATTATGAAGCATCATTTACTATTGCAGATAGTATTTATGGATCAACATTTTTTATAGCAACTGGCTTTCATGGCCTCCATGTAATTATTGGGACAATTTTCCTTATAATTTGTTTACTACGACATATTAATAATCATTTTTCAATAAATCACCACTTTGGATTTGAAGCTGCTGCCTGATACTGACATTTTGTTGATGTAGTATGATTATTTTTATATATCTCTCTATATTGATGAGGAATATAAATATTTACATAATATAATAAGTATATTTAACTTCCAATTAAAAAGTTTAATTTAATTTAATATAAATAATTTTATTATTATTATTAATAAGAATTATTATTATTATTATTTCAAATTTTATAATAATATTATCTATTACTTTATCTAAAAAATCTTATATAGACCGAGAAAAATGCTCACCTTTTGAATGTGGGTTTGACCCAAAATCAATATCCCGTATCCCATTTTCGTTACACTTTTTTTTAATTACAGTTATTTTTATAATTTTTGATATTGAAATTGCTTTAATATTACCAATAATTATTACAATTAATATTAATAATTTAATTATTTGATATAAAATTATCTCAATCTTTATTATTATCTTAATTTTAGGATTATACCATGAATGAAATCAAAATATATTAAATTGAACTAACTAGGATTGTAATTTTAAATAAAAATATTTGATTTGCATTCAAAAAATATTGATACAATCAATCTATCTTAATAAAATAAGAAGCAAATATTGCATTTAATTTCGACTTAAAAATATGAGAATAAATTCCTCCTTATTTAAATATTAATTGAAACCAAAATAGAGGTATATTATTGTTAATAATAAAATTGAAATAATTTTCCAATTAAAGAAATATAAATATAAAGCTTCTAACTTTAAACCATAGTGACATATCTCATTAATATTTCTATTTATATAGTTTAAATAAAACAATACACTTTCATTGTATAAATAAATTATATATTTTATAAATAATTACTTAAAGATTGAATAATCTCTTTAATATCTTCAATATTATACTCTAAATATAAGTTATTTAAGTAATATATAAATATAATAAATATTAAAAAATAAATTATTATTCATAAAATAAATATAAATAAATAAATTTTAATATTATTTATTTGAAAATAATTATTTAATTTTCTATAATTAACTAAATTTAAATATATTCCTTGAGCACTTAATAATTCATTTCAACCAAAATCAATATTTTTAACTATTTTTTGACTAATATTTAATGGATAATAATTTATACCAAAAGTAGATAATCTTGGTATAAATCACATTATAGATAAAAATAAAGAAATCTTATAAAATATAATACTCTTATTTAAAGAATAAATTTTTATTTTTCTAATAATAAAACCTAACAACCCCCCCATAAATCTTACATAAATAATTATTAATTTTATATTAAACCTTAAATAAATTATATAAGGTTTATAAAAAATTATTCAATTTAAAAATCTACCCCTAATAACTCTTATAAATAATAATACAAATATTCTTTTTAATATAATAAAATCCTCATCAAATAAATTATAAACTCTAATTAAATTTAAATCATTAATTATTAAATAAAAAAATAAACGAATAGTATAACTTACAGTTAATCCTGTAGATACATAATATAAAATAAAAACTAAAATATTCAAATTAAATAAACATCTTATTTCTAAAATTAAATCTTTTGAATAAAATCCAGCTAAAAAAGGAATACCACATAAAGCTAAATTAGAAATATTTAAACATAAAGAAGTTAAGGGAATAAAATTATTTATACCTCCTATAAAACGAATATCTTGTATATCATTTATTAAATGAATTACTACCCCTGCACATATAAACAATAAAGCCTTAAAAGTAGCATGAGTTATTAAATGAAAAAAAGCTAAGTCAAAATATCCTATTCTTAAAATTCTTATTATTAATCCTAATTGACTTAAAGTTGATAAAGCAATAATTTTTTTTAGATCAAACTCAAAATTAGCTGCTATACCAGCTATAAATATAGTTATACCAGAAATTATTAATAAAATTTTAAAAATTATACTATCAATTAATAAGTTATTAAAACGAATTAATAAATATACCCCTGCAGTTACTAAAGTAGAAGAATGAACTAAAGCAGAAACAGGGGTGGGTGCTGCTATAGCAGCAGGTAATCAAGAAGAAAAAGGAATCTGAGCACTTTTAGTTATAGCAGCAATTACAATTAAAAATATAACATATTTTATATAAATATCAATTTTTATAAATTCTAAATAAAAAATATAATTTCATCTACCATAATTTATTATTCAAGCAATAACCATTAAAATAAATACATCCCCAATACGATTAGATAAAGCAGTTAATATTCCTGCACTATAAGATTTAATATTTTGATAATAAATTACTAAACAATAAGAAATTAAACCTAACCCATCTCAACCTAATAAAATTCTAATTATATTAGGACTAATAATTAATAACAATATACATAAAACAAATATTAAAACTAAAATAATAAATCGATTTAAATTTATTTCTGACCTTATATATCTTTTACTATATATAATAACAACTGAAGAAATTAATAAAACAAACCTTATAAAAAATAAAGAAATTCAATCCAATAAAATAGTTATTACTATTATATTTGAATTTAATGAAATAATTTCCCATTCAATTATAATTACTATATTATTTATAATAAAAAATAAACCAATAAATAAATTAAATAAACTAAATAAAAATAAAAAAAAAAATCTAATTAAACAAATTGAAATATTAATTACTTAAAATGAATAAATCATATTTTTGATACCACAAATCAATATTTTAAAATTAAATTATTTAAATTTTAAATACATAAATATATTAAATCAATCTTTAAAACAAATAAATTTAAAGGTAATCAATGTAATATTAATAATAAATATTCTCGAGAAACACCTATATAACAACTATAAATTCCTGAATGAAATTTACCATGTTGAACATAAGAATATAAATATAAGCTGTAACCGGCTCTAAAAAAAGAAATTAACATTAATAAAATTATAGTTATTCAACTTCAACTAACTATACTATTAATTAACCTAACTTCACCCAATAAATTTATAGATGGTGGTGCCGCTATATTAGAAGAAGATATTATAAATCATCATATTCTTATTCTAGGTATAAAACTTATTATACCTTTATTAATAAATAAACTACGACTTCCAACTCGCTCATAATTAATATTAACTAAACAAAATATACCCGAAGAACATAAACCATGCCCCAATATTATAATTAAAGACCCTATAAATCCTCAATAATTTATAGTAAAAATACCACTTAATACAAATCTTATATGAGCAATTGAAGAATAAGCAATTAAAGATTTTATATCAATCTGACAAAAACAAATAATTCTAACTAAAAAGCCGCCAATTAACCTAATTCTAATAAAAATATAGTTAAATTTTAAATTTACTTCTTGTATTATAATTATTACACGCAATATTCCATAACCCCCTAATTTTAATATAATCCCAGCTAAAATTATAGAGCCAGAAACCGAGGCTTCAACATGAGCCTTAGGTAATCATAAATGAAAAAAATATATAGGTATTTTCACTAAAAATGCAAAAATTATTACAAAATATAAAATAAATAAATTAAAATTATAAAATTTTATTAAATAAATAATTATAGAATCTATTTTTTCATATAAAAAAAAAATTCCCAAAAGTAAAGGTAAAGAAGCAAATAAAGTGTAAAATAGTAAATATATACTAGCTTGAATACGTTCAACTTGATACCCCCAACCAATAATTAATATTAAAGTAGGAATTAATCTACCCTCAAAAAATAAATAAAATATAAATAAATTTATTCTTATAAAAGTTAATATTAACAATAATAATAATAATAAAATATTTAATAAAAAAAAATTATAATAATTTTTTTTTATTAATAAATTTTCACTAGCTATTACTATTAAAATACAAATTCAAACTCTTAATAAAATTAAACTATAAGAAATAATATCAACCCCAAATATAAAACTTAAATTACTAAAATAATAAATATTTATATTTAATAATATTAATAAAAACATTAATAAAAATATTATTATTTGAACCAATCAAAATTTATTTTTTATAAAACATAAAGGAATAATAAAAATTAAAAACCAAATAAATTTTATCATTACATCAACAAATTAAATCTTTGAAAATAATCATTTCCATTTGTCCGAATTATAGAAATTAAAATAGACAACCCTAAAGCACCCTCACAAACAGAAAAAACCAAAAAAATTATTAAAAAATAAAATTCATAATCAATATTAATTAAATAAATCATTAAAAAAAAAAATAATCTCAATGCCATAAATTCTAATCTTAATAAAACAACTAATAAATGCTTTCGTTTAGATGAATAAATTATATTACCCAATATAAATATATAAAATGAAATAAATATTATTAAAAATATTTCCATTAGTTTAAATAGTTTAAAATAAAACATTGGTCTTGTATACCAAATATAAGTATAATACTTTATAAACTTCAAAGAAAAAAAAAATTTTCATCAATAATCTCCAAAATTATTATTTTACTTAAACTATTCTTTGATATATTTAAATTATTTATTAGAATACTATTAATTTTATTTAGAACTATAATATTTTTCCTAAATCATCCTTTATCAATAGGATTACTACTATTATTACAAACAATTTTAATTTCTTTAATTTCAGGATCAATAATTAATACCTTTTGATTTTCTTATATTTTATTTTTAACTATTTTAGGGGGTTTACTAGTTATATTTATTTATGTTGCAAGAATTGCATCAAATGAAATATTTAAATTTAATTCAAATTTATTATTATTTTATTTAATAATTATAATAACAATATTTATTATTATTTTAATATTTAATAATTTATATTGATTAAATCTAAATATTAATAGAGAATTATTAAATTTTTGAAATAAAATAATTTTTTTTAATAATGAAAACTCAATTAACATTTCAAAAATTTATAATAACCAAAGTTATTTTTTAACATTAATATCAATTATTTATTTATTAATTACATTATTTGCTATTATTAAAATCATTAATATCAATTATGGGCCTTTACGGTCTAATTAATGATAAATTTATATAAACCATCCCGAAAAATACATCCTATTATTAAAATTATTAATAATTCATTAATTGACTTACCTACACCATCAAATATTTCATCTTGATGAAATTTTGGGTCCTTATTAGGTTTATGTTTAATCACCCAAATTATTACTGGATTATTTTTAACTATACATTATTCAGCAAATATTGACTTAGCTTTTTATAGAGTTAATCATATTTGTCGAAATGTAAACTATGGTTGATTAATTCGTACATTACATACAAATGGCGCTTCATTTTTTTTCATTTGTATTTACATTCATATTGGGCGAGGAATTTATTATGAATCATTCTTATACAAATATACTTGAATAATTGGAGTATTAATCTTATTTTTATTAATAGCAACAGCTTTTATAGGTTATGTATTACCTTGAGGACAAATATCATTTTGAGGGGCTACTGTTATTACAAATTTATTATCAGCATTACCATATTTAGGATCTATATTAGTTAATTGAATTTGAGGTGGTTTTGCAGTAGATAACGCAACACTAACCCGATTTTATACTTTTCATTTTTTATTACCTTTTATTTTAATGATAATAACTATAATTCATTTATTATTTTTACATCAGTATGGTTCCAATAATCCTTTAGGGATTAATAGAAATTTAGATAAAATTCCATTTCATCCCTATTTTTCATTTAAAGATTTATTTGGATTTATTATAATAATAATAATTTTAATATTATTAACATTATGAAATCCCTACATTTTAAGAGACCCTGATAATTTTATTCCAGCAAATCCATTAATAACCCCAATCCACATTCAACCAGAATGATATTTTTTATTTGCTTATGCAATTTTACGATCAATCCCTAATAAATTAGGAGGTGTTATTGCTCTAATTATATCTATTGCTATTTTATTTATTTTACCTTTTACTTTTAATAAAAAATTCCAAGGAAATCAATTCTACCCTATAAATAAAATCTTATTTTGAAATATATTAATTATTATTATTATATTAACATGAATCGGGGCCCGCCCTGTAGAAAATCCATATATTTTAACAGGACAAATACTAACTATTATATATTTTTTATATTACTTATTAAATCCCCTAATTAGAATATTATGAGATAAAATATTAAAATAAAAATTAATTAATGAGCTTGAAATAAGCATATGTTTTGAAAACATACTATAGAATATAATTATAATTTTCTATTAATTTTATACTATTTTATAATTAATATATAATTATACCTATAAAAAATAATAAAAAATTCAAAGATAATGGTAAATAAATTTTTCAAGCTAAATATATTAATTTATCATATCGAAAACGGGGTAATGTCCCCCGCACTCAAATAAATCTATAAGAAATAAAAACTAACTTAAAATAAAAAAATAAAGATAAATTATATCCTCCTAAATATATAATTCTAAATAATAAACTTATAAATAAAATTCTAGAATATTCTGCTATAAAAATTAAAGCAAATCCACCCCCTCTATATTCTACATTAAATCCAGACACTAACTCTCTTTCTCCTTCAGCAAAATCAAAAGGAGTCCGATTAGTTTCTGCTAGACTAGAAGAAAATCAAATTAATGATAAAGGAAACATCATAAAAATAAATCATAAATAATTTTGAAATTCATAAAATTTTATTAAATTAAAATCTAAAATTATCAAAATTGAAGATAATATAATCAAAATTATACTAACCTCATAAGAAATAGCTTGAGCAACTGCTCGCAAACTACCTAACAAAGCATAATTAGAATTAGAAGACCATCCTGCAATTATAATAGAATAAACCCCTATACTTGTACAACATAAAAAAAATAAAACCCCTAACCTAAAAAAAAATAAATTTATATTATAAGGAATAATAACTCAAATTAATAAAGAAAAAAAAAATCTAATAATTGGAGAATATATATAAGATATATAATTAGATATATTTGGGTAAATATTTTCCTTTGTAAATAATTTTACAGCCTCTGCAAAAGGTTGTAAAATTCCAATAATCCCTACTTTATTTGGCCCTTTTCGAATTTGAATATAACCTAAAATTTTTCGTTCTAATAAAGTTAAAAAAGCAACTCCAATTAATACACCTAAAATTAATAAAATTATCCCAATAAAAATTATTACATATTCATATAAACTCAATACTACTTAAATATAATATAAATATTTATAAATGAATTCTAAATTCAATACATTAATTCTGTCAAAATAGTTTATTCTATAATTATTAATTAAATTCATTATTATAAAATTATTTTAAATATTAATTCCTTTCGTACTAAAATATATTAATTATTTAAAGATAGAAACCAACCTGGCTTACACCGGTTTGAACTCAGATCATGTAAGATTTTAATAGTCGAACAGACTAAAATTTTAAACTTTTGCATTTAAATTTTATCTTAATCCAACATCGAGGTCGCAAACTTTTTTTTTTATAAGAACTAAAAAAAAAAATAACGCTGTTATCCCTAAGGTAATTTATTCTTTTATGCAATATAATTGGATCATTTAATCATATATTAATGTATATTATATAAAAAGTTTATTTAATTTTTTTATCACCCCAATAAAATAAATATATTTAATTAAATAAATAAATTTTATAAATAATTTAATAAAAATAAGATATAAAACTCTATAGGGTCTTCTCGTCTTTTAAAATTATTTTAGCTTTTTAACTAAAAAATTAAATTTTAAAATATTAATTTGAGACAGTTAATATTTCATTCAATCATTCATTCCAGTCTTCAATTAAAAGACTATTTATTATGCTACCTTTGCACAGTCAAATTACTGCGGCCCTTTAAATATATTCAGTGGGCAGATTAGACCTTAAATTATTCATCAAAAGGACATGTTTTTGATAAACAGGTGAATATTTAATTTTGCCGAATTACTTAAATCAATATTTAATTATTTATTAATTATAAAATATAATAATTATACTAATTTTATCATTATTAATTTATTTTTATTATTTAAATAGATATTTTAATAATTAATTAATATTTAAATATAAAATATTATTTAAATTAAATTTATTTTTAACAAATTAAATAAAATTAATAATATTAATTATACTAAATTTAATTTATTTTTAATAAATTTCATTTAATAATTTATTTTAAAGCTTATCCCTTAAAATATTTATAATATATTTTAATTTATAAAATAATTTATAATTTAATTAATAATTATTTAAATTAAATTTATTTCTTAAAAAACTAGATATATTTAAAAACGTTTAACATTTCATTTCTAATTAATTATTTTTAATAATATTGCCATATTAACTAAATTAATTAATTAACTCTTTTAACTTCGAGAATATTTTATTTTTAAATATTTATTTAATAAACTCTGATACACAAGATACAATAATTAAAATTTACTTTAAATAAAATTTAATTTTTAATTTATTTCAAATTTCTTTTACAATACTAATTCATTATAAATAATTAAATTTTTTCTTAAAAAATAATTTAACTTAAATTATTAAAACTATTTTTATTATTTATTTAACTGTTAATTAATTTATTTTTTTTTCAAATTATTTGAATTTAACAAAATCTTTTCAATGTAAATGAATTACTTTAAAAGCTTTAATTTGATTCTTTCTAGAAACACTTTCCAGTACCTCTACTTTGTTACGACTTATCTCAATTTTAAAATGAGAGCGACGGGCAATATGTACATATTTTAATATTAAATCATTAAATTAAATTAAATATAATTACATTTAAATCCAATTTCATATAATTATTACAAATTATAATTCATTATAAATATTTTCATTGTAATCCATTATATTCTTAAACATAAATTACATCTTGATCTGATTTAATTTTTTATTTAAATTTTTAAATATTTTTATTTTTATAAAATATTTTTTTAACGACGATATATAAACTTTAAATTAAGTAAATTTATTCGTGGAATATCAATTAATAAACAGATTCCTCTAAATAAACTAAAATACCGCCAATTTTTTTAAGTTTTAAAACCAATTTACTATTTTAGTTTAAAATTTTAATTTTTTAATAATAGGGTATCTAATCCTAGTTTAAAATAAAATTTATTAAATCATAATTAAATATTAATTATATTTTAAAAAATTAAAATTTTACTTAATAATAATAAATTTATAATAATTATATTAATTTATTAATTAATTACTAATAAAATTTAATTTATTTATTGTATAACCGCAACTGCTGGCACAAAATTAGTTAATAATTCTAATATTACTAAATCTTAATTTCTTAAATATTCAAAATTAAATACTATAAATAATTTTTTTTAATTTTTAAAATTTTTTTTAAAACTAACTAAAAAATTTATATGTAAAACAAATTTATAATAAATTTTTAAGTGAAAATTCTTTTTCTTTTTTTTTTATAAAAATAAATTTATATATATATATAACATATTTATTAAACTATTATTAATCTTTATTTTTTTTTTCATTTATATAAATAATTATTATATATATATATGATTTTATATATTATTTTTAAATTATATTTGCTAAATTATATTTATATAATTTAGCAAGATTTATTACTCGTTAATATATATAATATACCAATATTTTAATTATAAGTAGATATATATAAAAATTTAAATATTTTTTTATTATTTAATATTATATAAATATATATATATATATATACAATAAATATTTTAATTTAATTAAGATAATATATATATATATAAATTATTTAATATTAAAATGATTTTTTTCTTAAATATCAAAATTTCAGGATATTTACAATTTTAGGAAAAAAAAAATAAGTATAAATTTTAATATTAAAATTTACAACAGATTCATTTTACATATAAATTTTTTAGTTAGTTTTGAAAAAACTTTTTTAAATATTTACAATTTTAGGAAAAAAAAAATAAGTATAAATTTTAATATTAAAATTTACAACAGATTCATTTTACATATAAATTTTTTAGTTAGTTTTGAAAAAACTTTTTTAAATATTTACAATTTTAGGAAAAAAAAAATAAGTATAAATTTTAATATTAAAATTTACAACAGATTCATTTTACATATAAATTTTTTAGTTAGTTTTGAAAAAACTTTTTTAAATATTTACAATTTTAGGAAAAAAAAATAAGTATAAATTTTAATATTAAAATTTACAACAGATTCATTTTACATATAAATTTTTTAGTTAGTTTTGAAAAAACTTTTTTAAATATTTACAATTTTAGGAAAAAAAAATAAGTATAAATTTTAATATTAAAATTTACTTTTGACCTATATTATTTATTTTTTTTTAAA